CTAGATCCCAATAGACCCAATGCCAGATAGCTGCCAAAAAGCATAAGCCCGAAAACACAATATGTGACCCAGCTACACCTTCGTAACTCCAAATTCCCGGATTCGTTACAGTACCTCCTGTGATACTCCAACCTCCCCATGAATTGGTTATTCCTAAACGAGTCATGAAAGGTATAACAAACATACCCTGTCTCCACATTGGATCAAGAACAGGGTCAGAAGGATCAAAAACTGCTAATTCATACAGAGCCATCGAACCCGCCCAACCAGCAACCAGAGCTGTATGCATTATATGAACGGAAAGCAACCGACCGGGATCATTCAATACAACGGTATGAACACGATACCAAGGTAAACCCATGGAAAATACCCCTTTATCAAAGACACTACGTAACTTTATTACATTGGAAAAGCTATACTATGACTATCCTATGGACCCCTTTGTTCTGAAATAATCCACTGAACAAGAGTTACTTTTTATTTGTTCTATTCTATTGGTAATAAGGAAACAATTCTGTTCGTAGGAACAAAGAGAAGCAGATTTATTCTATACCCGATAAGTACCAATACGCAATGGGGGTTTCTATCAGTAAATGTGTCCTTCCTTATCCATCATTATAACGGCCCTATTCGTCAAAATTTTCCTTTATTTCTTCTTTTGTCTTTCTTTATGAATTTTTCTAATCTATGGATAAAATAATACATCGATAAACCAATATTCTAAAGACAATAAAAAAATGTTGTTACATTTCCACATCAACGTGAAATAAAATACTTAGTTCTTTTTTCCTTCAATTTATGCCTATTGGTGTTCCACAAGTACTTTACGAATTTTCTGACGACGACTACGACGACGACTACGACTACGACGCAGAAGAAGAAGACGAAGACGACGAATGGGTTGACGTATAGTGCGACTTGTCAGATATATTGGGTCATATGGGATTTCCCCGTTCTCTTCCCCGATCGAGATATCCCCCGTTTCGCCCAACAAAGATAAATTGAATCATCCAAAATTTGGAGCGTGAAGCGCAATTCAATTCATTGTTTGGGGGATTCACATCACTATTCTCAATTAGAATAATTTATGGTTGGCTTGGTTGGACTAAAAAAATGAAGTATCCAGGCTCCGTTTAGAAAAACCCAATTGGTAATATATCTATGATTACTACTTGTATCATAAATGATTCCTGTTTGGTATTTATTTGTAAAGATTTATTTGTAAAGAGATCCCATTTGTCAAGCGAGGGAATCTCAAACTAAATACTTGGTGAAAGGTATGAAATGAATTCAAAAAAAAAGAAAGTCATAACAAAAAGAAATGGTAATGGGAAGGTTTGTCCTATATGTGCAAATCCAAATCGGGCGGATCTTTACCCGGAGTAGAGCATAAACCTAAAAAGATGAAAGAGACCCATTCAGGAACAAGAAAATACCATCGTGATTTGGATTGAATCTCGATGAAAGAATACATCAATGAGAAGTTAATTCGATAAGTTTAGTGACTTTTTTCTATTAATTAGAAGGAAGAAAGAAGTCAAAATTCGTCAAAATCGAAGAAAAAGCCCTTTCATTAGAAATCAGAAAAAACCTGCAAGCAAAGAATAGGAACAAAGAAAGAGGACTTGAATCTATACATTGATTCTTTTTTTCGCAATTCTTTTTTGAACCGTATGCGTCAAAAGGTGCATGTACGGTTCCTAAGGGATACAATTTTACCCTAATCACCCGACTTTATCAAGAAGGAGTGCTTTTTATAGCCGATGAAATTGATTCCGAGCTCTCGAATGAAATTATTTCTGCTATGCTATATCTCAATATGGTGGATCCTACCCAAGATCAGTATGTGTTTATAAACTCTCCTGGCGGATCTATATTATACGGAATGGGTATTTACGATACGATGGAATTTGTGAGCGCAGATGCAGATGTCCATACAATATGCTTCGGAGTAGCCCGGTCAATGGCAAGTTTGCTCCTGGTTGGAGGAGTAGAAAACAAACGTATGGCATTCCCTCACGCTTGGCGCCAATGGGTTTTTTTTATTTGAGAGAAAAAAGAAGACTATGCCTTCGCCATATGAATATTAAGTAATAATAGCATGGCACTTCGAATTCGATATGCAAAATTTTTGTATTGTTTTTTTTTTTTCAAAAGATTCGATTATGTATCGAGAGAGTAGTATGAGATAAAGGGTATTTCCGATTTTCTCTTATTGATCGGGAGTCCAGTTCAGCGTCACAAACTTTTTTGTTTTCAAACCGAAGGGCTCTTAACAATATTTATGTTATAAAAAAAAAAGAGTGCGAAAAAAAAACAAGATTTTTCCTTATTTGATTGGATTAAAAAGAAACTTTGGGATTGCTGAATCAAAGACAAAAACAATTTGAAAATTGAAAGCAACGGAACCATCATAGTACTTTTGAACTCCTCTGAAAGGAAGGGTGGCAATTTGATCATTTATCCATCTGGGTCTGATAGATTCTATTTTTCTCTTTCTTCAATGGAGGGTAAGGGTCAATTTTATTGTAGAGCCGTATGCAATGCACAAAAGATAATGCCCGTACGGTTGTTCACTTCTATCTTTTTTCCATTATTCTTTATCTTTCTTTTTTTATCTCTTCGTTTCATCACGCGAGATAGAGAACTGTTATATCATCAGGGTAATGATCCACCAACCTGCTGTTTCTCGTATTGTGGCAAGGTCAAAACGGCTTCTCCGGGAAGTGGAATTTCTAAAGTCCTTAAAAAGGGACATCATAGCGGAATATGTAGAAAGAACGGGCCAACCCTTATGGGTTATAGAGAGAGACATAGAGAGAGATCATTTTATGTCAGCAAGAGAAGCCAAAGGTTATGGAATTGTTGATGAAATAGTAGATGAATTTCCAACGCTTGAATTTGATGAATTTTATGAAATTTGAAATTCCAGATCCGTAATTTGAGATTTTATCTACGAGTTTCATATTCTATTAAATAGAAAATCATCCGGTTAGGATCAATCTAAACCAACCCATTATGTATATGATTCAACATGCCAACTATTAACCAACTTATTAGAAATACAAGACAGCCAATTCGAAATGTCAAAAAATCCCCTGCTCTTCGGGGATGTCCTCAGCGTCGAGGAATATGTACTAGGGTGTATGTGCGACTCGTTTAGATCATGAGCTGGAACAAAAAAAAGCAAAAAAACCGCTTTTCAGTATCAATGATCAGTACCAGTAAATAGGATAGAATGGAAGAAGGAACCCCATTCACTATCTAAAAATAAGCAAATAGATCCCCCTATTGTGTATGAAGTTTATGGTTTCCATTGGCGCAAATCCAATCACCTGAATTTAAGATGAGAAGCAATTTTCCATTGGTAACAAATGGTTATCTATTAAGCGGAGGAAATCTTATTTCTATTTCAAAAACATGAAAACGAAGCTCCCACTCTGTCAAGAACGGACTAAGAGGGTCAGCTACCCAGCTAACTTTCCTAATTAAATACCGTTACTGTATAGGTGGATCTCATTGTGAAAGACCTATTACTGGATAATTCATGGGTAGAGCCAAAGAATGTGGTGTGAACTATACAAGTTACCAATAACATTTTGAAAATGAAGGAAAGGCTCCGGTGTATAGAGAAGACCTCACCGTTTAAGAAGTAACCATAGAAACGATGGAACCCACTATTTCTTTATCCATTTCATTTCTATTTCTTTTTACTCTATTTTTGACACTTAGCAGACTAAGATTTCTTATTTCTTTCGTATTTCGGAGTGAAATACCTAAAAAAAAGAAAAAATTGTGGTCGGGAAGGTTATAGTAGCCAAAGCCATTGGAATTTGTATTTTATACATTGGCAAAATCCGTTTGGTTTTTAATAGACCAGGAAAGAAGAAAGGAATAACTGAAAGAAAGGAAATCCATAAGTTATTTATTAGTTATTCGTCAAAGTTTCATTTATTCAATGACCAGAATTAAACGCGGATCTATAGCTCGGAGACGTAGAACAAACAATCGTTCTTTTGCCTCAAAATTTCGAGAGGCTCATTCAAGACTTACTCGAGCTATTACTCAACAGCAAATAAGAGCTTTATTTTCGGCTCATCAGGATAGAGATAAGAAAAAGAGAGATTTTCGTCGTTTGTGGATCACTCGGATAAACGCACTAATTCGCGAAAAGGGAATATTCCATAATTATAGTAAATTCATAAATGATCTATACAAGAGCCAGTTGCTTCTTAATCGTAAAATACTTGCCCAAATAGCTATATCAAATAGGAATTGTCTTTATATGATTGCCAACGAGATCATAAAAAAAGTAGAATTAGAATCCACCGTAATAATTTAAACGGAGTTCCCCGGAGAATGAACTCCGGGAAGGTAGAGTAGAAATTACTATGAGAAAATATGCTAAAGTAGTCAAAATCAATGAACACATTCAATAAAAAAAAAAAAAGATTTGATCTTTTCCGATTCGTTTTTTTTCTTACGACACGATGAGAAAATATGGATTCCCCGGTTTGTCGAAGAAAACAACAATCTGCTTTTAGGTTCTGATTGGAATTCTAATTCAAGTGAACAAAGAATAAGCCTATTTTTTTCTGGTTCTAAGATCAGTAGTTCTATCGTTCGACTTGGTTTGTTTCTCATTAGTCGTTCTAGCGGTCGACTTGGTTCTTTGAAATTCTTTCTTTTGTTTCTTTTGAAATTCTTTCTTTTGTTTCTTTTGAAATTCTTTCTTTTGCTTTTGTTTCTTTTGAAATTGTTTCTCATCAGAGACAAAAGGTAACAAAGATAAAATACGAGCTTGTTTTATAGCAATAGTCATTAATCGTTGTTGTTTCAAGGTCAATCTAGTCACTTTTCTAGATAATATTTTTCCTTGTTGACTAATAAATTGATTCAGTAAACTCGTGTTTGTAAAATCAATTTGATCTCCCGGTTTAATCGGGGACAAACGCCTACGAAAAGATCGCTTTTTTTTACGAAAAGGTCGCTTTTTTTTAATAATAAGTGGTCGCTTGGGGTTTTCCATGGTTTTTTGTGTTTTTTTTTGTTTAGTTTATTTCTTATCCCAAAATCCTATTTTTTTCTTAATTGTAATTCATTTTAACCCAAAACAAATAAATATAGGATTTTTGGATTTTCTATTCTATTTAAATAGAAAATATATATATATATATTAATATTATTGAAATATATAATTTCAATATATATTAATATTCTTCAAATTGAATATTTCAATTCAAAATGAAATAGAAAATATATATATTTCAATATATATATAAATAGAAAAAAAAATAGAAATAGAATGTCATTTTTGACCCTTCCTTGAAAGCCTTGAAAGGCTAAGACATACTCGGTTCGATCTATTTATTTATTATTTATTTATTTTGATTTCCCCATGAATCATATGTTTGTAACAATAGGGACAGAATTTTCTCAATTCTAATTGATTAGGCGTATTGTGCCGGTTCTTTTGAGTAATATATCTGGAAACGCCCCTTGATACCTCGTTTCGGACACAACCGGTACATTCCAAAATAACCCTTACTCGCGGCGCATCTTTCCCCTTGGCCATGAATGAACCTCCTTTAGATTTTGGATTGACTCAATTCTTATATCTTCGTTTCGAAACGAAGAAAAGGAAAGGAAGGAAGAATAGAAGTTACATACCTAAAGCTTTCTTACGTATTCTTACGTAAAAGAATCCAATTCCTCCAATTCAAAAAGAACATCCATATTAAAAATAAATTAAGACAAGTAAAAGCTACTGACTTGAAATCCCTAGAAACGTCATAATCTCTCCAAGCCTGAATAAGGAGAACGGGGATGTAAACCAGCAACATAAAACGAAGTGACCACTCATAATGATCCAAATGTACGAAACTCATGGAAAAGATCACTATAGAGTCCCAACAATCCATTTTGTCAATATCATCATTTTTTTGATAATGAAATCAATTTTGTTTCTAATTTTTTTGTAATTAACATCTAATTTAGAAACAAAATAGAAAGATGGAATCAAACCCCCCCAAAAAGTCTATCGAAACGAAAGACCAACTCATAAAATTCCTCTACGTAAAATACGTCTAAATACGACTAATAAATAAAAATATTAAATAGAGTATTGAAACTATTCAATAAAATATTCAAACTAAACTCTAAACAATTATTTATGTAATTGATGTAAACTATTGAAGTACGGCATTTCAGTTAAAGATCTTGTTCTTGTATTCTTGCCGTAGATCCGCATTTTTGACTCTACCCCCATTCCTCTATTATTAATATTCATTAATTCATTTAATATTCGTTTAATATTAAATATATATAAAAATATATAAAATGAATTCGAACTTGAACCTGAGTCTCGCAGGTGTTGGATCCACTTTTATTCTTTCTCTTTCCTCCCTTATTCTAAAAAAGGGAGGAAAGAGAAATTAAGGGGGGATTAGTCACAGATATTTGATTGTATCTCTAATCTTCTTCATTCCTTACCACGTCAATAACTAAAGGGAAAATGTCAAAGCATCCGGGAAAAAACGATTAATTTCTATCAATAGACCTGCTAAAGCCCCGAACCATAGCGTACTTAGTACTGGTGCCACAGAGAGATATGTTTTTAGATCTCGCATTGAAAAACCTCCTTCTTTTATTTATCTTTTATTTATTATAATACATAAATATAATGCATATATGATCAGATAGATATGTAGTTAAGGACCACTTAGAGTTGTACACGGAATCCCTAATTCAAATTGAAATGTACAATGATTCATAAGATTTTCTTTTTTTGTTTTTCTTAAAACAAACAGAAAAAAAAAGGATCCCGAGTATTTCCGAAAAATACTCCATTTTTTGACAATGGGTTCTGTATTTCGTATATAATATATATAATATATATAATTAAGTTTTTGACTTTTCTTATTATATGATAATAAGTAAGAATATGATAATAAGTTTTTGACCTTTCTTATTATATGTTAAATGAAACCAAAAATACGAAATGGGCAGAAAATTTGGGTATATCAATGGAGAAACTAAGGATGTGGAAAACAAGACAGGAATTCTCTACAATACAACAACACTGTAGAATAATTGAAGGGATGTGGCGCAGCTTGGTAGCGCGTTTGTTTTGGGTACAAAATGTCACGGGTTCAAATCCTGTCATCCCTACCTATTACTGCTCCTTTGAGCAGTAACGAGGAATCAACTGAGATCGATTCAAATTGGGTAGAATCCTTCATTTTTTGGAAACTATAACTATATAGTATATGCAGACAAAATGGATTAGGGTTACAAAAAGAATCCTTTTCTTTACAGTTTTATCTTATTCTGATAAGAAAAGCGCTCTTAGTTCAGTTTGGTAGAACGTGGGTCTCCAAAACCCGATGTCGTAGGTTCAAATCCTACAGAGCGTGTTTTTTTCTTCGTAGATCGAATTAGAATGAAATAGATTCATTCACTTACACAGCAATCAGGATTTGACCTCCTGTGGATTAAAGT